GGTAGAGAGGACGAAGGGTAAGTCGTCGGGCTCATGCCCCGAAGAAGCGGGTTCGACTCCCGCCTCTATAGTTTTGGGTAAAAGGAAAAGGAGAGAGGGGGAAAACTAAGATGGATTAAACTGGACGGGAAGTTCGAAAGAGCGAAGAAGAGGCTTTAAACTCGTTTTTCAATGCGGAGACGTAATGAAGAGAACTGAAAAATGAATCATCTTAGTATCAGAGGGAGGCAGAGAAATCAAACGAGATTCCGTAAGTAGCAGGGAGCGAAAGCGGAGGAGTCCCAGAGAGTGAGTAAACAACGGAAGAAAGGAGTTCACATATCTAAGACTAAATGTTAATCCATACTGAAAGCGCGAGTACTGTGAAGGAAAGTTGAAAGAGACTTGAAAAGATCTGGAATCCTGTCTTTTAAAGCAGCTGTAAAACAGTGTACCTTTTGTATAATGGGTTTATGAGATATTGTTTGGCAAATTTAAGTAAAAAGGATAAAAATGTAGGTGAAGAGAAGTCGAGAGGGCTCTTTAGTCAAATTTCCCGAAACCAAGTGATCTAACCATGGGCAGTTTAATGAACGAACCGGTGGTTGTAGCAAAAACCTCGGATGACCTGTGGTTAGGGGTGAAAGACCAATCGGACTTGGAGATAGCTGGTTTTCTGCGAAAACTATTGAAGTAGTGCGTCTACATAGGGGTCAAAAGATTAAAATAGTATTTACACAGATGACGTCCTATTAAAATTTTAGGGTAAAGATTTATCGCTTTAAGGGGGATAGACTTTAAAGATAAAATTCGAAGTAGACAGACAGACAAGGGGCAAATAGGTTCTTTGTTAAAAGGGGGGAGCCCAAATTAGAAGTTAAAGTCACAGATTCAATAATTAAGTGTAAAAGGAGTATGGGATTTAGACAATGAAGAGGTAGGCTTGGAACCAGCCATCTTTGAAAGAATGCGTAGTAGTTCATTCAAGAACTCTTTTTCCCCAAAAATTATGGTGGCTAAAAATTGAACTGAAACTCTAGGGGCAGTAAGAAGTTTGCTTGGTAGTAGAACAGACTGTTGAGTGGTGGTGAGAACCCAAGAATCAGAAGCGAAAATGTGAACATGAGTAAAAAAATTGTTGCTTCATCTCCCCTGGTTTCCAAACCAAAAGTATCTGAGCGAAGAGGTTTGGGTGAAACAGTCTCTAAGGAGGGTGTCGATGAGGGATGGTAATAAACGCACAATGTGCCAGGAAATAATTAAAACAAAAGACTACTGTCGCAAACTAACACAAGTGGGAGATAGTGAGGGGGAAGTTTTTTTAAGGAACTCGGCCAGTTATAAGCTTTTATGAGAAGTTAAAACACAAGGCCTCGACTGTTTACCAAAAACATAGCTCTTTGCTAATATGAAGGTAGAAGTATGAAGGGTGAGACCTGCCCAATGGTTATATCTTAAAAGGTTAGTAGGGCTAACTTAATAAAGATAATTAAATGGCCGCGGTAACACTAACCGTGAAAATGTAGCGTAATCAATAGTCAATTAATTGTTGGCCGGTATGAATGGTGTCACGAGGGTCTCACTGTCTTAAGGAAATCTCCAGTGAAATTGAATTTGTAGTGAAGATGCTACATCCAAATTGTTAGACGAGAAGACCCCATGGAACTTTACTGGAAACTTATGTGGCTGACTTAAATAGTTTTAAAAGGTGGTGCGGATTAATTAGGGTTAAAAAGTTCACTTTTTTATTTGAAGAAAGGCAACTCAAAAACTTATATCTTTGGGATTTGATAAGTGGGACAGTTTGGTTGGGGCGATCGCCTTTAAAAAAGTAACGAAGGCGGGCTTAAGATATATATTTGGTTATGTCTGACTGCCAGGGGGAAACCTAGAGCAGACACTTATCTTTGGATGGTGGGTTTAAGTGACCCGTTAATTTAGGGTGAAATAGTTAACGATAAACAAATAAAAGTTACCCTGGGGATAACAGCGTAATAACGTCAGAGAGTTTTCATCGACGACGATGTTTGCGACCTCGATGTTGAATTGTGGCATCCTGGGGTGCAGTCGCTCCCAAGGGTTGGTCTGTTCGTCCATTAAAGCCGTACATGATTTGAGTTAAAAGCGTCGTAAGACAGCTTGGTTTCTATCTACAATTTGAAAAAACATTAATATAACTCTTTTCTAGTACGAAAGGATCGAAAAATGAGTGGTTCTCTTATTTTTATAAGTTACAATCAATGGATTGACTCGGATACTTTTTAAAGGGGGTTTTGGTTAATTACTGATTGCTTCTAAAGTATGAAAATTATATTAAGTTGTTTGAAGTTCGGAAGAAGAATTGTTAAGGGTTAGCTTGATCGGGATGGCTGTTTGTGTTTTTAAAGTGTGGGGCAGAGAGGTCTGGTTATATTGTTCCTAGTTTATGAGAATTGTGGGAGACAGAGATTTAGGGTGTATACTTGTATTTTATTTCTTTTAGTGGTGGGCGCCCTGGCGGCCGGTGTTGGAGGAAGAAAATTAGGAGAAAAAGGGGCTGGAATTTTAACTTCAAGCTGTTTGATTATAAGTTTATCTTGGTCTGTTTTGATATTTTATGAAATAATTTTAAGTTTTTCTACGACACATATAAAATTATGAAGGTGATTAGATTCTGATCTATTGACTGTTTATTTTGGCCTACAATTCGATGGTTTGGTTGCGATCATGTTGCTTGTTATTACAACAATCTCTACTTTAGTTCATATCTTTTCTACGGCATATATGCTTGGGGACCCTCATATTCCTCGCTTTATGTCTTATTTATCTTTTTTTACATTTTTGATGGTTGTATTGGTTAGTAGTGACAATTACTTACAGTTGTTTATTGGTTGGGAGGGGGTTGGTCTATGCTCTTATCTTTTAATAAATTTTTGATTAACTAGAGTTGAAGCAAATAAAGCGGCCATAAAAGCTATGTTAGTTAATCGAGTGGGAGATATAGGGTTGATTTTGGCTATGTTTGGTCTTTTGGATCGTTTTGGGTCTTTAGAGTTTTCTTCTCTTTTTAATGTGGTTGTTGTTTCTGCTCCATCAAGTGATATTACTTTAATTTGTTTGTTATTGTTTATAGGGGCGGTCGGAAAGTCTGCACAGTTGGGGCTGCACACTTGATTGCCGGATGCTATGGAGGGTAAATGTTGGGCCATTTTGTTTAAGTAATTAATTAAAACTTTTGAGTCACTGTATGCTGGGAGGACTTTGAATAGTTGAAAGGCGAGGAATCTTTAGGGGGTTTTGTCTTTTGCTTAGTCTTTAGACTTAAAATAGGAAGTTTATCCGCAGGTAACAAAATTCGAGGTTAGTAATTAGATTTAATAGATTGGTTTATTAAGTTTAAGAGTTTTAATCGAAATTATCTAAAGATTAGTCTTTAGACTTAGAATGTCTTGATTATTGGAACCTCCGAGACTTTTTGTGATTTTATTTTATAAATTAAAGTAAGCTTCTGGTTTAAAGTGTTCGTGGAAATAATTCATTTACTTTTAAAAATATTAATGGTCGTAGTTCCATTGCTTATCACAGTAGCTTATTTAACTTTAGCCGAACGAAAGGTTTTAGGATATATGCAGGCCAGAAAAGGGCCAAATGTAGTGGGGGTTAGTGGGTTGGCCCAGCCTTTTGCAGATGGTCTAAAACTATTTACTAAAGAGATGGTGGTTCCGCATCAAACCAATTTGTTTATTTATATAGTGGCGCCGGTGCTTTCCTTTACCTTGGCATTAATTGTTTGAGGGGTGGTGCCTTATGAGAGAGGGGCTTTAATAAGTGATTTAAAAATAGGGGTTTTGTATATTTTGGCTGTTTCTTCGATAAGTGTCTATGCGATATTAATGTCTGGGTGGGCGAGTAATTCTAAATATGCTTTTTTGGGGGCGATTCGGGCAGCTGCTCAAATGATTAGTTATGAAGTTTCGATTGGGCTGATCATCATTTCGGTTCTATTGTGTGTTGGCTCTTTGAGTGTTACTGAAATTGTTTTAGCGCAAAATAGTGGTGTTTGGTTTTTTTTTCCGTTATTTCCTGTTACAATAATGTTTTTTGTTTCAGCTTTGGCGGAGACAAATCGAGCTCCTTTTGATTTAACAGAAGGAGAGTCGGAGCTTGTGTCGGGGTATAACGTAGAGTATGCTTCGATGTCTTTTGCCCTATTTTTTCTTGCCGAATATGCTCATATTATATTAATGAGTTGTTTAACAATTATCTTTTTTGGGGGGGGGTGACTTTCTCCGGTAAAATATTTAAAAGGTGGGGCCGGGTGGTTTGGTCTAAAAGTTGTTTTAATCATTTTCCTTTTTATTTGGGTAAGGGCCTCTTTTCCTCGTATTCGATACGATCAGCTTATGTCTTTGTTATGAAAGGCGTATCTACCGCTAAGTTTGGGGGTTGTGACTTTTGTGGCTAGTGTTCTTTTTGGATTTAATGGCCCGCCTCCGATCTAAGATATTTTGTAATTTGTTGTTTGAGATCTTTAATTGGTTTAAGTATGAGGGTTAATTTTTTGATCGACTTGTCTAGTTTGGGAGTTTAATTCTGGGGGGGGGGGSTTCTAATGCCATTGCGTAAAGAGAATCCGCTTTTATCTCCGGTGAATGGTCTTCTGGTGGATTTGCCGTCTCCTTCAAATATAAGTTATTTGTGAAACTTTGGTTCTTTGTTAGGACTGTGCTTAGCTATGCAAATCGTAACGGGGTGCTTTTTGTCCATGCATTATTGTGCAGAGGTCGGCTTGGCTTTTGCATCGGTGGGACATATTATGCGCGATGTAAACTATGGGTTTTTATTAAGATATTTTCATGCTAATGGGGCTTCTCTGTTTTTTTTATGTCTTTATTTTCATATTGGGAGAAGTTTGTATTATGGGGGTTATTTGAAAGGTCCGGTTTGGCGAGTTGGCATTGTAATATTTCTTTTGACGATGGCGACGGCTTTTCTGGGCTATGTGCTACCTTGAGGTCAAATGTCTTTCTGGGGGGCGACGGTTATTACAAATCTATTGTCCGCAATACCCTATGTGGGGACAGATGTTGTGCAATGAGTTTGAGGGGGTTTTAGTGTCTCTGGGGCCACGCTCACTAGATTTTTTAGTCTGCACTTTCTTTTCCCCTTTATTTTAGCAATTTTAGTTGTGGTTCATTTAATATTTTTACATATAGAGGGATCCAATAGTCCTGTGGGGTCGAAGACTCCTGTGGACGATGTGGTATTTCATGTTTATTATACATCTAAAGACTGATATGGAATAGTGGTTACGCTTATGTTATTGAGTATAGTTGTGTATTTAATGCCTAATTTATTGGGCGATCCAGAAAATTTTATTCAAGCTAACTCATTAGTAACCCCAGTGCACATTCAGCCTGAGTGATACTTTTTATTTGCTTATGCAATTTTGCGCTCAATACCGAATAAATTCGGGGGGGTTGTGTCTATGTTTTTAAGTATATTAATTTTATTTTTTTTCCCACTACTACACCGGAGTTGATTAAGGGGGTTGCCCTTTCGTCCATTTGGACGTATGGCTTTTTGATCTTTTGTTGTGAATTTTGTTCTTCTTACCTGAATCGGGTCTTTGGTCGTAGAAGAGCCTTTTATAATAATAGGGCAGCTGGTTGCGCTATACTATTTTTTCTACTTTCTTATATTAATTCCTTTGTTGGGGGAAGTGGAAAATAATCTTTTATTTAAACAAAGGAAAAAATGTGACTTGTAGAGAATTGCAAATCAGTTATTATTTGGATGAGGACAGGGGGAGGTGGAACGGGGGGGGGGSMSCCWCCYCCTGCCTATCCTCAAGAGGAGGTGGAGCTAATTGCGCGCCCCACGGGGGGTTTTGCTGTTGGCAGATGTTGCAGTGAAATTAGAAGGCTCTGTTTAGCAAAGAAGTATTAGTTAATGTGATTAAACCACGAGCTCCTGTTACTAAGCCTTTTCATATTAGCCCTGGTGATTATTAGTATAAATAATTTTATTTTAAAATTATCAATTTTAATATTATTAATTATAAGTGAGGGGGGGGGCCTTTCTTTTTTATTTAATTTTTTTTTTGAATTATCTGGGGGGGGGTTGTTGATTGAAAATGGTTGGACAGAAACCACTAAATTAATTATTGTTTTAGGCTCTGTTGCTGTTTTATTGATGGTGGACATGGAGAGGCTAATTTTTCCAAAATTTTTTGGGGGACGAGTTTATGGAACTTTTTTTCAAACGAATGCGCATTTACCCCTTTTAAATCTAATGGTGGCATTAGGGGGTCTTTGTTTAGTTTCTTCAAGTAATTGACTTTCTGTTTATTTAGCAATTGAATTGTCTACTCTTTCCCTTTTTATTTTGGTTGCTCAAAAAGGGGGGTCTGGGCAAAGTGCTGAGGCCGGTTTGAAATATTTTGTATTAGGGGCACTTTCCTCTGGTCTATTTTTATTTGGGTGTGCTTTATTGTGTGGGTTTACGGGAGGGACTCATATTTCATATATAAATTTAGTATTAAATCCGGGGTTGGGCTTTTCTGAGCTTCGAATCCCAATTGGCAGTTTGTTAATTGTGGTGTCTCTTTTATTTAAGTTGTCCGCTGCTCCTTTTCATATGTGGGCGCCGGATGTTTATGATGGAGCTCCGACAACGACGACGGCTTTATTGGCCACTGTTCCTAAAGTTGGCTACTTTTCAATTTTGGTTTCAATTGGGTCGGCGGTTAATATTTTGTTAGTTGGGGCTCTTTTTTCGATGGTTGTGGGGGCTATTGGTGCCTTAAACCAAACCAAAGTCAAACGGTTGTTGGCTTACAGTGGGGTGGGGCATATGGGGTTTGTGCTTTGGGGAATAGAGGTTGGGTCATTTGAGAGTATTCAAGCTAGTTTAATTTATGTGGTTTTATATGTAGTAATGTCTATTTGTGTTTTTGCGATAATATTAACTTTAGGCGCCGCCAAAAATTTGATTGTAGAGTTTAGTGGGCTTTCCAGGAGATTATCTGTTTTAGCCTTAACTTTGGCTTTGACTTTTCTTTCGATCGCGGGGATTCCTCCTTTAGTGGGGTTTTGGGGCAAATGGCTGGTTTTATTGTCTGGGGTGGTATATCAATATTATTTAGTCTTTCTTTTGGCTGTGATGTGTTCCGTTGTGGCTGGTGTTTATTATGTTAGAATAGTCAAAATTATCTATTTTCAAGCCAGTTTTTCTCTTTTGATAAGCTCAAAGGTGTTAAGGAAAGAAAACTGAATTAATTTAAGAAAGGCTTTGTTAATCGGTGCTGGTTTGTATGTTATTGGGTTTACAATGTTGTCTCCGAATTTATGGCTGCAATTAGCCCATTGGGCTGTGGGGGGGTTATTTTAAAATAATTAAATCTGCTTGGGGCGGTCTTTTATATACTAGCATTTGGAGTTGTTGGTTCTGGAATTATGGTGATATCCGCGCTCAATCCTATCCATTCGATTTTTTGGTTAATTGTTGTTTTTATCGGTTCTGCGGTTTTTTTTCTTTGATTGGGTATATCCTTTGTTGCTTTAATGTTTTTGATAATCTATGTGGGGGCGATTGCTATTTTATTTTTGTTTGTAATTATGTTATTGAATTTAACAGACTTTCCCCCCGCCTTTCGATTAGGGGGGGAGGCAGACATGACAAATTACATTCCTATTGGGTTGGTTATTGGAACATTTTTTTTTTCAGAAGTTGCTTCGAGTTGATTAATTATAGGTGGCCCTTATACCCCCCAGGGGTTTTTTGGGGCTGAAATAGGAGGTGCTTGAGATTTGGCCATTCCCTGGTTTTTAATGAAGTATCAAAACATGGAGGCGCTCGGGCGAATTTTGTATATAGCTTGTTATTATTTATTTATTTTAGCTAGTTTTATACTTTTAGTGGCCATGGTGGGGGCGATCGTGTTAACTCAAGAAATTGGGTCAGAAGTAGGACCCGTGGTCAAAAGACAAGATATTTTTTTTCAAACTAGTCGGTAAGAACTGAGGCAAAAGAATTTTATCTAAAGACTTAGCCGAGCTTTGTTTGGGGTTGATTTTAAATATTAATGAGCGGTGCTTATTTTGATCAATTTAAAATAGTGGCTCTGATCGCCTTGACTAATTCATCAATGATGATGATCTTAGTAGTGGTTGTGGTTTTATTATTATTCAAGGGGGTTCAATTAATCCCGAAAAGGTGGCAGTCTTTGATTGAGTTAATCTATGAGCACTTTCATGGTGTCGTGAAAGATAATTTAGGATCTGAGGGGCTAAGGTATTTTCCTTTAATTGTTTCTCTCTTTTTTTTTATAGTGTTTTTGAATGTGTTGGGCTTATTCCCTTATGTTTTTACCCCAACTGTTCATATTGTAGTCACATTGGGTTTGTCCTTTTCAATAATCATAGGTGTGACTCTAGCTGGGTTTTGGAGGTTTAAGGGGGATTTTTTTAGTGTTTTTATGCCAAGTGGCGCTCCTTTGGGCTTAGCCCCTCTTTTGGTATTAATAGAAACAGTAAGTTTTATCTCCAGGGCTATTTCATTAGGAGTCCGTTTGGCTGCTAATTTATCGGCGGGCCATTTGTTATTTGCTATTTTAGCCGGGTTTGGGTTTAATATGTTAGTTGCAAGTGGGCCTGTGGGGGTTTTCCCCCTATTAATAATGGTTTTTATAACATTATTAGAGGTAGCCGTTGCAGTTATCCAGGCTTATGTCTTTTGTTTATTAGCCACTATTTATTTGGCGGATACAATTGTATTACATTAGCGGGAAAGGCCGGAGGGATTTTCTGGCTTAAGTTCCAAGAAGGGTTGGGGCTAAGGTATTGCTGTGGGGGAAGAAGGTCTGGTTTATAAAATGTTTTATAAAATATTTTATAAAAATATTTTGAGAAATAAATAAGAAGAAGAAGTGAATAGTGTTTGGTTTAAATAATGGGCTAAGTCTAATTTTTTTTTTGCTTTTTATGGGGGGAATTAATGTGATGAAGGTTTCGAGAGAGGATGGTGTTAAATTAAAAAAAGTTGCGCTTGAGTGATCTTTGGCGATTTTAATAAGTGTTTTGGTTTTGTGGGGGGCCTTTGATTTAGAGGGGCAATTTCAAATTATAAACCGAATAGAATGGATTGTTTCTCCGGCCTTAAATTTTCAATGGGGTCCGGGGGTTTTTGCTTTAGATGGGGTTTCTTTGTTTTTTTTTGTTTTAACTGCGTTATTGATACCCATTTGTATCTTAATAAGTTGAAAGTCCATTAAGCACCTATTTAAAGAATTTTTGTTGTGTCTATTGTTTTTAGAAGCTTTATTAGTTGGAGTGTTTTTAGTGCTTGACCTGCTTTTATTCTATCTTTTATTTGAGGGCATATTGATCCCTATGTTTCTTTTGATTGGTGTTTGAGGCTCCAGAGAAGAAAAGGTTCGTGCTTCTTATTATTTTTTTTTTTATACTTTCGCGGGGTCGGTGTTTATGCTTTTGGGCCTCTTTCAAATATATAGTGTTACAGGAACAACTGATTATCAGATATTATTAAATATAAAATTACCTGTTACTACTCAAAAATGGGTGTTGGCTGGGATTTTTCTTAGTTTAGCGGTTAAAATTCCTCAAATACCATTTCATATTTGATTGCCCCAAGCGCATGTGGAGGCCCCTGTTTCTGGTTCGGTAATATTGGCGGGGATATTATTAAAGTTAGGCGGCTATGGGTTTTTAAGATTTTCTTGGCCGATTTTGCCCGCGGCCTCCGAGTATTTTGCCCCCCTAATTATTATGTTGGGTGTGGTGGCTATTATTTATGGGGGTTTGCTGACCTGTCGGCAAGTGGACTTTAAACGGCTTATTGCTTATTCTTCGGTGGCACACATGGGGCTGGTCCCTTTAGGTTTATTTACTCATACAATTGAGGGGTTGGTGGCGGCCGTTTTTATGATGTTGGCGCATGGTTTTGTTAGCTCGGCCCTTTTTATTGCGATTACTTATTTATATGAACGTCATCACACTCGTCTTATTAAGTATTATCGTGGGGTGACTCTTACAATGCCTGTTTTTGTTTGTATAATGATGGTTTTATCATTAAGTAACATGGGGATTCCTTTAAGCTGTAATTTTGTTGGAGAGTTTTTTTCGTTGTTAGCTGCTGTTGAATATAATTTTGGGCTTGGGGTGTTAGCCACTTCGGGTATGGTTTGGTCCGCGGCGTATTCTCTCTATTTATATAATCGAATTAGTTTTGGGGCGGCCTCTAATTACCTCCTTTTTATTAGAGACTTAAACAGGTGTGAGTTATTGGCTATCTCCCCTTTGCTAATAGCGATTTTTATTTTTGGAATATTTCCTTTTATAATTATAGACCCTGTAAAGAATGGGGTAATCTTTAGTCCGGGGGGGGGTTAGTATATTTATTAAGCTTAAAATTAGCCCTGGTTTGGTTATTTGAGATTCGAAAGTCCTTTGGTTTTGGGGAAGAGAAAAAAACAAGTGACCTCCTTGATACATGCTAGTATCTAATGAAGAGCTTTCAGACTCAGCTAGATGAAAGGATCTGCTTTTATTCAGGTGTGACTGGGCCTATGATAGTGTGCGAACAGGTGAGGGAACCCGGAGGCCAAGTTTGGCTGGGCCGGAGTCGTATTAGGTAGAAGGGGGTGTAATGGACCACCTTGCCTATGATGCGGAGCTTTAGTTTGGAGCCACATTTTCACTGAGACAAGGGGAAAGCTCAAATGGGGAATTGGCCCCGGAGGCAGCAGTAAAGAATTTTGTGCAATATATGAAGGTAAGACACAGAGAGGGCACCTTGCCTAGTCCGTCAAATTAAGTGCCAGCAGACGCGGTGAAACTTAAGGGCTAGTTTTGTGGGCAAAAGCGTAAAGGGTGTGATAGGCCGTTTTAATTAAAAAGGGTTTTATAATTTAAGAAGGTAAATGGAATTTTTTTGTAGCGGTGGAATGTGTAAATAGAAAAAAGAACTTTAGACGTGAAGACTATTTATTTTTGAGATTATAGTGTGATGGCTAAAACACGAGAGTATGGGGAGCAAACAGGATTAGGGACCCTGGTAGTCTATACTGTAAATAATGAAAAAGATGTGAAGCAATCCTAAAAAGTCAGAAATTTTCCGCTTGAGTAGTACGACCGCAAGGTTAAAATTCAAAAAACTTGGCTGTTCACTGTTTTAATTAGAGGAGCGTGTCGTTTAATTCGATAGTCCGCGAGAGACCTTACCCAAACTTGAATCCTTCATTGACAGGTATTGCATGGCCGTCGTCAATTTGTGTATTAAACATAAAACAGATTTAACCCAGTGGTTTGTCACTTGGATGAAGTCAGGTCTTATTGTCCTAATGTTTGGGGATTAGATGCGCTACATTTTTTTATACAATAGGAAACTTTGAGTGTGAAACCTGAAAATAAGAGTTCGGAAAGTGCCTGGAAGATAACGGAAAGTTGTATTTAATAGTAATTGAAAAGTAGAGCGTTTCAATGAAATTTTTTCAGTGTTAGTACAAATTGCCCGTCGCCTTTGCTTAGACAGGTTGGTTGATTGCCCCTCAAGAGGGTTTCTAATACCTCCGAGGCAGAGTAAGTCGTAACATAGTGAGGGTGAGGGAACTGGCCCTTGGAACAGGTCCGTCAGGCCTGGGGTTAAAAAATAATAAAACAATGCAACTTGTTGAGGTGCTAAATTTATTCGGGAACATGGATTTTATAGTGGAGGAATGGCCCTTGAAACAGGTCCGTCAGGCCTGGGGGCAAAAAAGAATACAACGATGCGACTTATTGAGACACTCAATCTATTCGGGAACATGGACTTTATTGGGGAAGAATGGGAAAGATGTTTAGGGGCAATTTACATGCTCGATAAGGCGGGGGTAATGAACGCTCATCAGTGGTTTTTTGGTCGAATGCCGCATTCGGTTATGGCGTTGAATCTCTGATGAAACCCTTGTCCTTCATATTTTTTTTTTAATGAAATCCCTCGTGAATTAGAGGGTTTAAATATTTTTGGGGGTCCTGCGGGCAAACGTTTCGCCCAGGAAGCCCTACAGCATTTTGCTTTTGCGTTTGGGGAATATACATCGATAGAATCTATTGGGAGTTTTTTTTCAACGTCTGAGGGATCAAGCTCCCATTATCCATTGTCGAGTATTTCTTCAGGGCGTTTGGGGTCAATGTCTGAAAGTGTCTCTTCCGGGGCTCGGGGGTCAATGTTCCAAGGTTCTGCACAAAGTATTGGGGCAGTGGCGGGGGAACTATCACATCAAGGTTCTCTGCATAGTTTTAACTCAATGTGTGGGGAGGCTCTCGGGGCTCGGGGGTCAATGTTCCAAGGTTCTGCACAAAGTTTTGGGKCAGTGGCGGGGGAACTATCACATCAAGGTTCTCTGCATAGTTTTAACTCAATGTGTGGGGAGGCTCTTTATCAGCCAGGAGAAATGACTCAGTCTCTTTTGCCTGAAGCGTCCTGCTCACGGATATCGCAAATTTCGTTGAGAGAACACACACCGGAATTTTCACGGGGTATGCCCCGTGTGGGTGCAATTGAACCTATTGATAAGACGGACCTAGAAAAGACTTCTTTACTTATAAGCAAGTACTGTGGGGCGGTTTAGTTTTTGGTTTTTAGAAGATTGGTGCTTTTGAAAGGGGGGGGAATTAGACTTTGTTGGGTTATATGTTTTTATTGTGGGGCGGTTTAGTTTTTGGTTTTTAGAAGATTGGTGCTTTTGAAAGGGGGGGGAATTAGACTTTGTTGGGTTATATGTTTTTATTGTGGCGTAAGCCAGAGATGATATTTGAAATGGGGGAAATTTATTTGACTTTAAGATGGGGGCTGCCTAAGAATTTGTTTGGTTTTATGTCTTTTATATCATTTAGTTGAGCAGTCCCGGCTGGCAAGCCCCTCCTTTTTTTGGAATTTGTTTAGGGGTGCGAACTGTTTTATGTCATCCATATCATTTGGTTGAGCCTTCTCCTTGGCCCTGTCTCGGGGCGGGGGGGGCTTTTTTTATAACTGTGGGCAGTGTTATGTATTTTCATTATGGCTTAGTTCAAATTATGTATTTGGGAGTTTTGGTCGTTGTGATAATTATGTTTGTTTGATGACAAGATGTTATTAGAGAGTCGACTTTTCAAGGGTTTCATTCCTTAGTAGTTAAACAGGGGATAAAATATGGAATGCTTTTATTTATACTTTCGGAAGTTCTTTTTTTTTTTTCTTTTTTTTGAGCTTTTTTTCATAGTAGTCTGGCACCAGCTGTTGAGTTGGGTGTGGTTTGACCTCCTCAAGGGGTTAATCCTTTAAACTCTTTTTCAGTTCCTTTGTTAAATACTGCTGTTTTATTAAGTTCTGGGGCGACTGTCACTTGGGCTCATCATGCTATAATTAGTGGAAAGAGAGAAGAAGCAATTCTGGGTTTGTCTTTAACTGTTTTTTTGGGTGTTTTATTCACTGGGTTACAAGGAATTGAGTATTATGAGGCTCCTTTCACTATTTCGGATTCGGTTTATGGGTCTACTTTTTTTATGGCAACTGGATTTCATGGTTTTCATGTTCTAATTGGGACTACCTTTTTAATTATTTGTTTGGTAAGATTAAAGTTGAATCAATTTACAAGTCGCCAACATGTTGGGTTTGAGGCGGCGAGTTGGTATTGGCATTTTGTGGATGTGGTGTGATTATTTTTATATCTTTGTGTTTATTGATGGGGTTCATAGTTATTTTTATATTTTTGTGTTTATTGAAGGGGCTATTATAAAAAAATTAAGAGCAAATGTTAAATAATTTTTTTTATATCGTAAATGTATGTGGAAAGAAAGACATACCGGAGTCTTGGCACTTGGGTTTCCAAGAGGCGGCCGCTCCGGTGATGGAGGAAATAGTTTTTTTTCATGATCAGATTATGTTTTTATTGGTTATTATTGTGATAGTCGTGTTGTGGTTGCTTGTTGAGGCTTTAAATGGTAAGTATTATGACAGAGATTTGATTGACGGAACTTTATTAGAAATTGTTTGAACTTTAATCCCAGCTGTAATATTGGTTTTTATTGCTTCTCCTTCTTTAAAACTATTGTATTTGATGGATGAGGTTGTGAGTCCTGCTTTAACAATTAAAGCAATTGGACATCAATGGTATTGGTCTTATGAATATTCCGATTATCAGGAAGAAACGTTAGAATTTGATTCTTATATGGTTCCGACATCGGATTTAAATAGTGGCGACTTTAGGTTATTAGAAGTGGATAATAGATTGGTGGTTCCTATAAACACACATGTGAGAATCTTAGTGACTGGCGCGGATGTTTTACATTCTTTTGCTGTCCCTGCCTTGGGGATAAAAACAGATGCGGTTCCGGGTCGGCTAAATCAAGCCGGAATTTTTATTAAAAGACCAGGGACGTTCTACGGTCAATGTTCAGAGATTTGTGGGGCGAATCATTCTTTTATGCCGATTGTAATTGAGGCGGTTTCGCTAGACCGATATATCAATTGAATGTTGTCTTTGTCTAATGAATAGGCGCTTTTTTTAATTTTTAGATAAAGTAAATAGTGTACTATAAGTATATAATTGTTATTGTAATATTATTATTATTAGGGGGTTGGGGAGTGGTTTTAAACAGAGGGCATTTTATAATAATGATAATTTCTATTGAATTAATTTTATTAGCGGCTTTTTTTTTGTTTTTAATTAATTCTATTGAAATAGATCTTTTAATAGAACAAGTTTTTACAATTATGGGTTTAACAATCGCGGCGGCAGAGTCTGCTATCGGGTTGGCCATTATGGTTGCATATTATCGAATAAGAGGAACAATAATTTTAAAATCTTTTAGTTCACTTCGGGGTTAAAAAATAATTATTTATGCAATATATGAGATACGGTGCATTCGGAGTTTTATAGCCTTTTCTTTTTATTGGTTTTTAGTGTAGTTCTTTCTGTGCTTTTTTCTGGTGCTTCTTATTTTTTAGGGGTAAAACAACCGGATCGAGAGAAAGTTTCGGCTTATGAATGTGGGTTTGAGCCTTTTGGAATACCAGGCCGCCCTTTTTCAGTTCGATTTTTTTTAGTCGGCATTTTGTTTTTAATTTTTGACTTAGAAATCTCTTTTCTTTTCCCTTGGTGTGTTCTCTTTAATCAAATTTCTCCTTTTGGTTTTTGAATTATGGTAGGGTTTTTGGGGGTTTTAACCTTGGGTTTAATATATGAGTGGATTAAAGGTGGGCTGGAGTGGGAATAGGGAAAAGTTTCCAGATTTAAAAGTAAATAAGTTGTAAAGTAGAAGAGAAAGTCCTGTCTGTTATGTGAATAATCGTATATCGAAAAGTTTTTATACCAACTCCGGTGTCTGCCTTAATTCATGCGGCGACCATGGTGACGGCAGGTGTTTTTTTATTAATTAGATCTTCTCCTTTTTTTGAACAAGCTCCACTTGCTTTAATGATCGTAACAATTGTTGGGTCTCTAACGGTGCTTTTTGCCGCTACTGTTGGGGTAATCCAAAATGATCTAAAAAAAGTTATTGCTTACTCGACTTGTAGTCAATTGGGATATATGGTGGTGGCTTGTGGGCTTTCTCATTATTCGATAAGCCTATTTCATTTAATGAACCATGCTTTTTTTAAAGCTTTATTATTTTTAAGTGCGGGGTCTGTCATCCATGCTTTGTCTGACGAGCAGGATATAAGGAAGATGGGGGGGCTGATTAAGTTAATTCCTCTTACTTATATTATGGTTGTTGTTGGCTCTTTATCTTTAATGGGGTTTCCTTATTTAACAGGGTTTTATTCTAAAGATTTAATTTTAGAATTGGCCTTTGAACAATATTATTTAACTTTTGCTTATTGATTGGGGGGTTTTTCGGCTTTACTTACCACTCTTTATTCGATTCGATTGGTTTATTTAACTTTTTTATCTAATACCAATTCTAGAAAAGCGATTTTTAGACGTGTCCATGAGGGTTCTTGGAATTTAGTTTTGCCTTTAATAATATTAGCTTTGGGGAGTCTTTTTGTGGGCTATTTGACTAAAGAGGTGGTTTGGTCTTTTCAAATAACATTCCCCCCAATTGTTCCTGTTTTTATTAAGTTGTTGCCGGTCTTTCTTAGTTTGGGGGGGGCGGCATTAGTTATTGTTCTTTATTTTTATTCAATCCATTTATTTAAGGTGCCTTCTTTTATAGGCCGAATGGGCTACACTTTTTTATACTCTGCTTGGCAGTTTAACTATGTTCTTAACTATTTTTTGGCGAAGAGGGTGTGGAGGGGGGGCCACCAGATTTCGTATCGGACTATTGACAAAGGAACATTAGAGTTGGTGGGCCCAAAAGGGGTGTCTAATTTTTTGATTGGGTTAACTCGAGGCCTTAGTAATTTACAAGCTGGTCAAGTTTTTAATTATGCCTTAGTTATATTAATTGGTGTTGCTATGTTTATTTGGGGGGTTGTTTAGTCTTTTTTTTTGAAAATTATCTTCTGATTGAGGGGGTTAGGTTAAAGTAGACCGTTAGCCTTCAAAGCTAAAAATGTGGGTGCAAGTCCCGCACTCCCTGACTCAATTGGTTTGGATTATATTTTAGTTAAAATGCCACAATTAGACACAACCATGTTTTTAACTCAATATCGATGAACTTTACTTGTTTTATTTTTATTATTTTTTCTATTGGTGTTTTTTGTTTTACCTACGATTAAAATGAATTGGTTAATAAGAAAGTCGGCCATAAAAAGTGGGGCCAATTTAGGGGACTGTTTGGGGCTAACTAAAGAAGTGGTTTGTTTTTGTAGATGAAAAGTTTATATGTAGTTCGTTGGGGGTTTTCTACTAATCATAAAGATATTGGTACGTTATATTTAGTCTTTGGGATTGGGGCAGGCATGATTGGCACGGCCTTCAGTATGTTAATAAGATTAGAGCTCTCGGCTCCGGGGGCTATGCTAGGAGACGATCATCTTTATAATGTAATTGTTACGGCACATGCTTTTATTATGATTTTTTTTTTGGTTATGCCAGTGATGATAGGGGGGTTTGGAAATTGGTTGGTTCCACTATATATTGGTGCTCCCGACATGGCCTTCCCCCGGCTTAATAATATTAGTTTTTGGTTGTTGCCTCCTGCTCTAATATTATTATTAGGCTCCGCTTTTGTTGAACAAGGAGTTGGTACCGGGTGGACGGTGTATCCTCCTCTATCGAGCATCCAGGCTCACTCTGGGGGGGCGGTGGACATGGCTATTTTTAGCCTTCACTTAGCTGGGGTGTCTTCGATTTTGGGTGCAATGAATTTTATAACAACTATATTGAATATGCGGGCCCCTGGGATGACATTAAATAAAATGCCATTGTTTGTGTGGTCTATCTTGATTACTGCTTTTTTATTATTACTATCTTTGCCAGTACTAGCGGGGGCGATAACCATGCTTTTAACGGATAGAAATTTTAATACCACTTTTTTTGATCCCGCCGGAGGGGGAGACCCAATTTTATTTCAGCATTTGTTTTGGTTTTTTGGGCATCCAGAGGTTTATATTTTAATATTGCCTGGTTTTGGAATGATTTCTCAAATAATACCAACTTTTGTCGCCAAGAAGCAGATTTTTGGATATTTAGGAATGGTTTATGCAATGCTCTCAATTGGAATATTGGGTTTTATTGTGTGGGCGCATCATATGTTTACGGTTGGGATGGATGTGGACACAAGAGCATATTTTACTGCCGCAACTATGATTATTGCTGTGCCAACTGGAATAAAAGTGTTTAGTTGGTTGGCCACTATTTTTGGGGGGACTTTGAGATTAGACACTCCTATGCTTTGGGCAATGGGGTTTGTTTTTTTGTTTACATTGGGTGGTTTAACTGGGGTTGTATTGGCCAATAGTTCTTTGGATGTTGTTTTGCATGACACATACTATGTTGTAGCCCATTTTCATTATGTGCTTTCTATGGGGGCGGTGTTTGCTATTTTTGGTGGCTTTTATTATTGAGTGGGTAAAATAACGGGGTATTGTTATAATGAGCTATATGGCAAAGCCCATTTTTGGTTAATGTTTATCGGTGTTAATTTGACCTTTTTCCCTCAACACTTTTTGGGCTTGACAGGTTTTCCGAGACGATACTCTGATTTTGCAGATTGTTTTGCTGGTTGAAATTTGGTTAGCTCTTTAGGCTCTACTATTTCAATAGTAGGAGTTGTTTTTTTTATATATATTATTTATGATATATATGTTTGAGAAGAGGAGTTTATTGATTGAATGGAAGACCAGGGGGAAAGTTGGGCTTCTTTAGAGTGGGCTCACGTTTCTCCTCCTTTATTTCACACTTATGAGGAGTTGCCTTTTGTATGGGAGACTATAAAAGGGGAGGAGTTTTTAAAGAATAGGCATAATTAAATTTTGAGGTGTTAAACAACTGATTAGTTTTATGAATGAATTAGGACGGGCGTTAGTAATTGACGGAATATTTGTTTGTGCTGGGGGTAACGATTACTAAAGTAATTTTGTAAATAGTTTTCTTTTTCATGTTTATTTTTAGGACACCCTTGAAGTTGTGGGCGGGGCCTCTGCCCATTATTTCAGGGGTGGAAGAGGGGGGGGGG